TTACAAAAAAAGGATTAGGTTATTTCGGAAAATATATTCAACCAACCCCAATCCTTTTACCCATTAACATCTTAGAAGATTTCACAAAACCCTTATCACTTAGTTTTCGACTTTTCGGGAATATCTTAGCTGATGAATTAGTAGTTGTTGTTCTTGTTTCTTTAGTACCTTTAGTAGTTCCTATACCTGTCATGCTCCTTGGATTATTTACAAGTGGTATTCAAGCTCTTATTTTTGCAACTTTAGCCGCGGCTTATATAGGTGAATCCATGGAAGGCCATCATTGAAATAGTCTTTTTTAGCTTAGCCCAACGCAATGTATAAATGTATATGTTGGGTGGCTCAAGAGAATTACTTAACTTAGGGAATAGAATAGTGGAATCTAAATATACAACTATGTTATATCTAGAGTCATAGAAAAAAATTACGATGATATTAAAGAGTAAGGGGAAAAAGATCTAAAAAAAAAAGATCTTTTTCCTAAAATTCACCCTTACTTCATTTAATATCATACTTCGTCTCAATGAATATTCACTTTAGATTGCTTAGTACATCTCATTATTAATTCATTGTTAAAACAATTTGAATATAAGAATTTTTGTCAATAATTCTTGTTGTATGGAATTATTCGGCCTAATTAATTTGTACATTTAGATTTATCTAGGTGGAATAATAAGAAAAGGTAAGGTTCAAAAGAATTGGATTTTTTTTAGTATTTTAGAAAGGGTCGGTTAGGAGAGGGAGGTATTTGTACTTGACTAACTATAAGCCAACCCTTCTAGATGTTTCGACGCTTGATTCTCGAATAGGATTGAATCTAAGATGAATGCTTGGTTTACGTTATGGAAGAAAGACATGTATATGTGATATTAGATATTGACTAGTGCTAGTTATATATGAAATGAACTAAAGATATATTTTACTACTCTAGGGGATTCTAATAGACTAGAAGTCCTTCCGGCCCCTTGTGACTGTGAATTGAATGAATAAACAGATGAAAAATAATTCAACTAACAGTTCGAACCAAGAACAAGAAATGGAAGAACGAAAGTCGGATGGGTTCACAAAGACTCTGTGGCTAAAAAGTAAAAAAGATATATCGAAGTAGTTCTGATGATTCAATAATCTTATTACTTCAATCTGAAGTTCTTAGTTACTTCAACTGGATGAGTCCTAGCGGGGGAATAATTAAGTCATAATTCATTGGTTGATTGTATCATTAACCATTTCTTTTTTTTTGGTACGAGGAACTTATCATGAATCCACTGGTTTCTGCCGCTTCCGTTATTGCTGCTGGATTGGCCGTAGGGCTTGCTTCTATTGGACCTGGAGTTGGTCAAGGGACTGCTGCGGGTCAAGCTGTAGAGGGTATCGCGAGACAGCCTGAGGCAGAGGGAAAAATACGAGGTACGCTATTGCTTAGTCTAGCTTTTATGGAAGCTTTAACAATTTATGGACTGGTTGTAGCATTAGCACTTTTATTTGCAAATCCTTTTGTTTAATCTTAGCTTAGGGCTTAGAAATATGAAAAATAAATACGTTTTTCATATTTTATTGCCTTCGACTTGTCGTTTGCTTTTTCAAATTCTATCAAGATTTCCCTCCTCCAATTCTTTATTCTTTGAGAAAAGAACCTACGGGAAGGGCTGATTTGCGAATGAGGAATTAGCATACTGACTCGCTTTCATCCTTCCCGTTCATAGACCAAGGGAAACTCTTTTTAGTAAGTGTTAGTGTTCCAATAACCAATACAAGGGCTAGTTCATTAGTTCATAATTTATAACTAACTCGAATATTATTTTATTTTTTTTACTCAATTTCAGAAAAAATAAAATAATAAATAAAGGGGCGAAGTACTACAAATCGAACTCTGTTCGATTTTTTAGTCTATCTATAAGAGGAGATCATATGAAAAACGTAACCGATTCTTTCGTTTCTTTGGGCCACTGGCCATCTGCCGGGAGTTTCGGGTTTAATACCGATATTTTAGCAACAAATCCAATAAATCTAAGTGTAGTGCTTGGTGTATTGATTTTTTTTGGAAAGGGAGTGTGTGCGAGTTGTTTATTTCAAGAATAGGCTGGACCAACCAGCTGTACCCTTTTCCGTTACGTTATAAGTAGGAAAGAGAGGTGCATGATCTCGCGAATTACTTCTGTATAAATTAATAAATTATATGTAAGAACCATAGCATTTCGCGATTCATTGGTAAATCGATTTTGATTCTCTATTAACCAATAATGTGGAACTATTAACATGGTTAAAACAAACTGTTTGAAGTCTAGACGCAGCATGGTACTCTTTCTACCACTATGTTAATATAGAGGCGGTTTCAAAATAACTATTTTATCGATATAGGATACTCATATTGATAAAATGATTTGAACCACTTATTGTAAATTGTAAAAACGGGGATTTGACCCCCTTTATCTAATGCTGAATCGACGACCTATTCTAAATAATAAGAGCTTTTTGAATTTGAAAAAAAAAAAGAAACAAC